AATGAAGTGCCTGACTAAAGGGCTACCTTGATAGGGTAAATTAAGTAATTTAATTACCTTCATTAGATATTACATAAGATAGAATTAAACTATCACCTTTAGTATCAAAAACTAACGTGCATCATACACCTTGATGTATAAAAAGGTAAGCTAACTAAGCTAATGGGTTCATACCCCATTTATAGAGGTATTAATCCTCTCCTTTTTAATGACCAACAACTCTACAAAACTTCTCTTCCTATCAACATTAATGATAGGAACGATCCTGTCCATTTCATCAAATTCTTGATTCGGAGTTTGAATAGGACTAGAGATCAACTTACTCTCGTTTATTCCCATATTAGCAAATAATAAGAATACAATAATAAATGAATCATCAATTAAATATTTTATTGTTCAGGCAATAGCATCAACAATATTATTATTCTCTATTTTATTAATTCAAATAAAATACCCAATAAGATGAGAAATAGAATTAATCCCTTCAATAATAGTTAGATCTAGATTGTTATTAAAAATTGGTGCTGCTCCCTTTCATTTTTGATTTCCAGAAGTTATAGGAACATCAACATGAATTAATTGTTTAATACTAATAACATGACAAAAAATTGCTCCCATAATAGTTCTATCATACTGTATCCAATTAAGAACATTTATATTTGTCATTATTATTTTAAGAATTATTATTGGAGCATTAGGAGGCCTAAATCAGACATCATTACGACAACTTTTAGCATATTCATCAATTAGTCATTTAGGTTGAATAATTAGATCCTTAATAGTTAGAGAAAATGTATGAGAACTATATTTCATTATTTATTCACTGTTAAGAATAATTTTAGTTCTCCTATTTAAACAAATAAACTTATTTTTTCTTAATCAAATCTATTCATCAACAAATATAAAAACAGAAATTAAATTTATAATATTTTTATCTCTTCTTTCATTAGGTGGACTACCACCATTTTTAGGGTTTCTACCAAAATGAATTGTTATACAATCTCTTGTAGAAAATAACATAACAATCATAATAACAATAATGGTTATACTAACAATAATTACACTTTATTACTATATACGAATTAGATTCTCAGCCCTTATTCTATCATATTCAGAAAATTCATGATCAATAATTAATATACTAAAAAAACCAAGATTTACTTTAACAATAATAGTAATAATTTCAACTTTAGGTCTAATATCAACATCAATATTAGTTTATTTATATTAAGGACTTAAGTTAAATAAACTAATAACCTTCAAAGTTATAATTAAAAGAAAACCCTTTTAGGCCTTAGTAAAGTTATTTACACCTCTAGAATTGCAGTCTAAAATCATAATTGAATATAAAGCCAATAATAATGATAAGAGAGAAAAAATTCTCATAAATAGATTTACAGTCTATCACCTATTATTCAGCCATCTTACCGCAAAAATGATTATTTTCAACAAACCATAAGGACATTGGTACTCTATACTTTATATTTGGAGCATGAGCTGGAATAGTAGGAACTTCAATAAGAATAATTATTCGAGCAGAATTAGGACAACCAGGATCATTAATTGGTGATGATCAAATTTATAATGTAATTATTACAGCACATGCATTTGTAATAATTTTCTTTATAGTTATACCTATTATAATTGGAGGATTTGGAAATTGACTTGTACCATTAATAATTGGAGCACCAGATATAGCATTCCCACGAATAAATAATATAAGTTTTTGACTTCTACCTCCCTCATTAACCCTCCTCCTTACATCTTCCATAGTGGATAATGGAGCTGGGACCGGATGAACAGTTTACCCTCCACTTGCTGGAGCAATTGCTCATGGAGGAGCATCAGTTGATTTAGCAATTTTCTCATTACACTTAGCAGGTGTATCATCAATCCTTGGTGCAGTTAACTTTATTACAACAGCAATTAATATACGATCAGAAAGAATAACATTAGATCAAACACCACTATTTGTTTGATCAGTAGCTATTACAGCTTTACTTTTACTATTATCACTCCCAGTACTTGCAGGAGCTATTACAATATTATTAACAGATCGAAACCTAAATACATCATTCTTTGACCCTGCAGGAGGGGGTGACCCTATTTTATATCAACACTTATTTTGATTCTTTGGACATCCAGAAGTTTATATTTTAATTTTACCTGGATTTGGTATTATTTCACATATTGTTTGTCAAGAAAGTGGAAAAATTGAATCATTTGGAACATTAGGAATAATTTATGCAATATTATCAATTGGATTAATAGGATTTATTGTATGAGCACATCACATATTTACAGTAGGAATAGATGTAGACACACGAGCATATTTTACATCAGCAACAATAATTATTGCTGTACCTACTGGAATTAAGGTGTTTAGTTGATTAGCTACACTTTATGGAACAAAATTTAAATTTAATCCACCATTATTATGAGCATTAGGATTTATCTTCTTATTTACAATTGGTGGTTTAACGGGATTAGTTTTAGCAAACTCATCACTTGATATTGTGTTACATGATACTTACTATGTTGTAGCACACTTCCATTACGTTTTATCTATAGGAGCAGTATTTGCAATTATAGGAGGAGTAATTCAATGATATCCATTATTTACCGGATTAACAATAAATAATACATGATTAAAAATTCAATTCACAATTATATTTATTGGAGTAAATTTAACATTTTTCCCTCAACATTTCTTAGGATTAGCAGGAATACCTCGACGATATTCAGATTATCCAGATGCTTATACATCATGAAATGTAGTTTCAAGTATTGGATCAACTATTTCAATTGTAGGAATTATCATATTTATTTTAATTATATGAGAAAGTATAATTTCAAATCGAACAATTCTATTTAGATCTAATATAAGAAGATCAACAGAATGACTTCAAAACAATCCACCATCAGAACATAGATATTCAGAATTACCATTAATTTCTAGATTCTAATATGGCAGATTAGTGCAGTAGATTTAAGCTCTACAAATAAAGGTTTGACCTTTTATTAGAAATTTATGGCAACATGATCAAATTTATCATTACAAGACAGAGCTTCACCTTTAATAGAACAATTATCATTCTTTCATGATCATACAATAGTAGTATTATTAATAATTACCATTATTGTAGGATATGCACTTAGATATATATTAATTATTTCTTTCACAAGACGAAATATACTTCACGGTCATTTAATTGAAACTATTTGAACTGCTCTTCCAGCTATTACATTAATCTTTATTGCACTACCATCATTACGACTACTTTATTTACTTGATGACTCAGTTGATGCAATAATTACAATTAAAACAATTGGACGTCAATGATACTGAAGCTATGAATACTCTGATTTTGTTGATGTTGAATTTGACACATATATAACACCAGAAAATGATTTAGAAATCAATGGATTTCGACTACTTGATGTCGATAATCGGACAATTCTTCCTATAAATACCGAAGTACGAGTATTAACAAGAGCATCAGATGTTCTTCATTCATGAGCAGTACCAGCATTAGGAATTAAAATTGATGCAACACCAGGACGGCTAAATCAAGGAACATTTACAATAAATCGACCTGGATTATTCTTTGGACAATGTTCTGAAATTTGTGGAGCAAATCATAGATTTATACCAATCGTAATTGAAAGAACTTCAATTAATATATTTATTAAATGATTATCTAAAATAATTTAAGGAGTTAGTTAAAAAATAACGTTAGAGTGTCAATCTAAAATAACTAATTATATAGTACACCTTGATCATCAGATGACTGAAAGTAAGTAATGGTCTCTTAAACCAAAAAATAGTAAATTAACGACTACTTCTGATGAGGATTATAACATCTAAATCCCTCAAATATCCCCTTTAATATGATTTTCACTATTTATTTTATTTTCTATTGTATTAATTTTATTTAATCAAATAAACTTTTTCTCTTTTAAACAAACAATTATAAAAAGAGAAGAAAAAAGAAAAATTAAAAGTAAAACCTTAAATTGAAAATGATAACAAATTTGTTCTCAACATTTGATCCATCAACCAATTTATTTAATTTATCATTAAATTGAACTAGAACATTCTTAGGACTATTTTTAATTCCAACCTTATTCTGATTAACTCCATCACGAATTAACATTATTTGAAACAAATTAAATTTAACTCTTCATAATGAATTTAAAACACTATTAGGACCAAATTCATTTAATGGAACAACATTTATTTTTGTTTCAATCTTCATTATAATAATATTTAATAATTTCATAGGATTATTCCCTTATATTTTTACAAGAACAAGTCATTTAGCATTAACATTTGCAATTGCATTACCAATATGACTAAGATTTATATTATTTGGATGAATTAATCACACAAACCATATATTTACACATTTAGTTCCTCAAGGAACACCAGCAGCACTTATATCATTTATAGTATTAATTGAAACAATTAGAAACGTAATTCGACCTGGAACATTAGCAGTACGACTAGCAGCAAATATAATTGCAGGGCATTTATTATTAACCTTATTAGGAAATACAGGATCATCAATAACAATAAATTTAATTTCACTACTAATTTTTGGACAAATACTATTATTAATTCTAGAATCAGCAGTAGCTATAATTCAGGCCTATGTATTCTCTATTTTAAGAACTCTTTATTCTAGAGAAGTATATTAAACATATGTTAACAATACACTCAAACCACCCATTTCACTTAGTAGACTATAGACCTTGACCATTAACAGGAGCAATTGGAGCAATAGTACTAGTCTCAGGATTAGCCAAATGATTTCATTTATTTAATATTAACCTATTTATAATCGGAATAGGAATCACCTTACTTACAATAATTCAATGATGACGAGACGTAGTTCGAGAAGGAACATATCAAGGACTTCATACAAGATTTGTATCAATTGGACTACGATGAGGTATAATTTTATTTATTGCATCTGAAGTTCTATTTTTTATATCATTCTTCTGAGCTTTTTTCAGAAGAAGATTAGCACCAACTATTGAATTAGGTATATTATGACCTCCAATAGGAATTCAACCCTTTAATCCAATACAAATTCCATTACTTAATACAGCCATTCTTCTTGCATCAGGAGTAACTGTAACTTGAGCTCATCATAGACTTATAGAATCAAATCATACACAAGCACTTCAAGGACTATTTTTTACTGTATTACTAGGAATTTACTTTACTATATTACAAGCATATGAATATTGAGAAGCACCTTTTACTATTGCTGATGCAGTTTATGGATCAACATTCTTTGTTGCAACAGGATTCCATGGATTACATGTAATTATTGGAACAATATTTCTTTTAACATGTTTAATACGACACTCAATAAATCAATTCTCACCTAATCACCACTTTGGATTTGAAGCAGCTGCATGATACTGACATTTTGTAGATGTAGTATGATTATTCTTATATATTTCAATCTATTGATGAGGTAGATAAATGTTTTTCCAGTATAAATAGTACATTTGACTTCCAATCAAAAAGCTTGATTATTAATCAAGAAAAACAATTTTAATTTTATCAACAGGAGCTTTCATTAGATTTATTGTCCCAATAATTGTTATAATTATTGCAACAATTGTATCAAAAAAATTAATCAATGACCGAGAAAAAAGATCACCATTTGAATGTGGATTTGATCCAAAAAGTTCTGCTCGAATACCTTTCTCACTTCGATTCTTTCTAATTGCAGTAATCTTTTTAATTTTTGATGTAGAAATTGCATTAATTTTACCAATTGTAATTATTTTAAAAACATCAAACATTATAATTTGAACAATATCAACAATATTTTTTATCTTAGTTTTACTAGGAGGATTATATCATGAATGAAATCAAGGAGCTCTTCAATGAGCAGATTAAGGGTTATAGTTAAGTATAACATTTGGGTTGCATTCAAAAAGTATTGATTTATCAATTAACCTTAATAAATAAGAAGTGAAAAATCACAGTCAGTTTCGACCTGAAAAAATGGTATTTATTACCCTTATTTATTAATTGAAGCCAAAATAAGAGGCATATTACTGTTAATAATATAATTGAACTATTAGTTCCAATTAAGGAAATGTAAAGCCAATATTAAAGCTGCTAACTTTTTATATTAGCGGTTAAACTCCGTTAACATTTCTATTTATATAGTTTAAAAAAAACATTACATTTTCACTGTAAAAATAATATTTCTGTATTTATAAATATACCTAAAAATAAAAATATTTCCTTAACATCTTCAGTGTTAAACTCTAATAATAAGCTATTTAGGTACTATTAAAAAAATAATATAATTAAAATAAATATTCAAAAAATGAAAGTCAAAAGATAAATCTTAAAATTAAAATCATATCAACTTTGAATATAATTAACTATATAAATAAATAAACTATATAAACCTTGACCACCAATTATTTCACCTCAACCATAATCAAAAGATTTTGATGAATAATATCCAAATTTTAAAGGTAAATAACTAATAAACTTAGTTGAAAGAAAAGGTATAAATCATATAGATCCTGAAAATCTAATAAAAGATAATATATTTAAAGAAAATAAACTATGAGAAAAATTTGAGTTAGAAATTAAATAACCAAAATAAGAACCTAAAATAACAACAGTAATAGTTAAAAATTTTAAATAAAATGGTAAAATAATTATATAAGGAATAGGAAAAATTAATCAAGAAAGTAAACTACCACCAAAAACAGCAACAAATAATAAAGCAATTATTCCAAAAGAAATATAAAAACCCTTATCATCAAAAGAAAAACTAGAATAAAAATTATTATCACCAGACATAGAATAATAAAATAAACGAAAAGAATAAGAAGCAGTTAAACCAGTCGAAAAAAAATACAAAAAGAAAATTAAACAATTAATTCATCTTAAACAAACCATCTCAAGAATTAAATCCTTTGAATAAAAACCAGCTAAAAAAGGTATTCCACACAAAGATAATCTAGAAACATTAAAACAAACAGAAGTTAAAGGTATAAAATTAACAATTGAACCTATAAAACGAATATCTTGAGAATCCTTTAAATTATGAATTATTGAACCTGCACATATAAATAATAATGCCTTAAATAAAGCATGAGCTAAAAGATGAAAAAAAGCAAGTTTTGGATAACCTATAGCCAAAATTCTTATTATTAAACCAAGTTGACTTAAAGTAGATAAAGCAATAATTTTCTTCAAATCATATTCAAAATTTGCTCCAAGTCCAGCTATAAATATAGTTAAACAACCAACCAACAATAAAAATCAACCACAATTATAAACATTAAGTATAGGTCTAAACCGAATCAATAAATAAATACCAGCAGTAACCAAAGTAGAGGAATGAACCAAAGCAGAAACAGGAGTAGGAGCAGCTATAGCTGCAGGAAGTCAAGAAGAAAAAGGAATTTGAGCTCTTTTTGTTATAGCTGCTAAAACAATTAATATTGTAATAATCTTTATTTCAAAAGAATTAGAAATAAAATCATAATAATAAATATAATTTCAACCACCAAAATTCAACATTCAAGCAATAGAAATTAAAATAGCAACATCACCAATACGATTAGATAAAGCAGTTAATATACCAGCACTATAAGATTTTACATTCTGATAATAAATTACTAAACAGTAAGAAACCAAACCTAGACCATCTCAACCTAATAAAATTCTAATTAAATTTGGACTAATAATCAAAAACCCTATTGAAAGAATAAATATTAAAACAATAATAATAAAACGATTTATATTTTTTTCACCAGATATATAATCCTCTCTATAATAAATAACCAAGGAAGAAATATATATAACAAAAGATATAAAAATTAAAGACATCCAATCTAAAATTAAAGTTATAACAACTATAGAACCATTTAAATTAAAAAGCTCCCACTCAATAAAAACTCTGTAATCAATTATCAAATAATAAATTCCTAAAATAAAAATTAAAGTTCTTATAAAAAATAAAGGAAAAAAACTTAAAGAACAAATAGAAAATAATTTCACGGCCTAAGATGAAAATAATTCATATCATTGGTTCCACAAACCAATATTTTAAATTAAAATACTTAAGCAAAATTAAACAAAAAAATACTCACCCTTCAAACATAAAATATTTAAAGGAAATCAATGTAAAAATAAAAGATGATATTCACGCAAATAACCAAGAGAACATGTATAAACACCAGCAAAATAAGAACCATGTTGAGAATAAGAATATATATATAAAGTATAAACAGCTCTAAAAAAAGATAAAAAAATTAAAGCCAAAAATCTAAAAGAAGATCATGATATAATTCTATTTAATAAACCTAATTCACCAACCAAATTTAATGAAGGAGGAGCAGCTATATTACAAGAACTTAAAAGAAATCACCAAAGAGCCATTCTTGGTATAAGATTAATTATACCCTTATTAATTAATAATCTTCGTCTACCTAAACGTTCATAAATAATATTTGATAAACAAAATAAACCAGAAGAGCATAAACCATGACCAATCATTAAGCATAAAGAACCTATACAACCTCATCAATTTATAGTTATTAAACCACCAATTACCATTCTTATATGAGCAACAGAAGAATAAGCAATTAAAGATTTTAAATCAACCTGACGAAAACAAATAAATCTAACAATAACTCCACCTGACAAACTTAAAGATAACCAAAAATAATTAAACCTTAAACCTAAAAAAGAAATAACCTTTATTACACGAAAAATTCCATAACCACCTAACTTAAGTAAAACACCAGCAAGAATTATTCTACCAGAAATAGGTGCCTCAACATGAGCCTTAGGTAATCATAAATGGACCAAAAATATTGGCATCTTAACTAAAAAAGCCAAAATTATAAAAACATAAAACATAAAATAATAAGAACCAAAATCAAACAATAAAGGAAAATATAAAGTATTAACATAAGAATAAACCTTAAATAAAACCAATAATAATGGTAATCTAGCAAATAAAGTATAAAAAATTAAATAAATACCTGCTTGAAGACGTTCAGGTTGATAACCCCAACCTAAAATTAAAAGTAAAGTAGGAACCAATCTAGCTTCAAAAAAAATATAAAAAGACAATAATCTTAAACTAGCAAAGGAGCAATACAATATAATCAAAAGAAATAAAACCATAAAAACAAAGAAATTTGAATGATAAGATGATAAATAAACAGAACCTCTAGCTATAATTATTAAAGAACAAATTCAAAAACTCAATAAAATCAAACTAAAAGAAAAATAATCAACCCCAAAATAATATCTAATTATATTTAAATCACAATATGAATAAACACAAACCAAAAAAATAAAACTAGACAAAAATATTAAAGAATGAACCAACCATCAAGAATTATTTAATAAACAAAGAGGAATCAAAAAAACAATTATTAATAAATATTTTAACATAAAGATAATCTAAAAGAATTAAAAAAATCATTTCCATGAGAACGAATTATTGAAACTAAAATAGATAAACCTAAAGCACCTTCACAAACAGAAAAAACCAAAAAAATAACAGGAAAAAAATAATCATAATCAAATTCAATAAGAAAAATAACAATTAATATAAATAAAGAAAGAACAATATATTCTAATCTTAATAAAACTATCAATAAATGCTTCCGTTTTGAAGAAAAAACATAAACACCAGAAAAATAAATTAATAAAGAAGTAAAAATAGAAAACATAAACATTAGTTTTAATAGTTTAAAAAAAACGCCGGTCTTGTAAATCGGAAATAAGGTCTGCCCCCACTTTTAAAACTTCAGGAATAGAAAACTTTTCTATCCTTGGTCTCCAAAACCAATATTTTTAATAAACTAACTCCTGAAATGATTAAAATAATAATTATAGCCCTATCTAATGTAATAAATATTAATTTTATTAAATTAAACCACCCAATATCAATAATACTTTTTATTATTTTACAAACCTTTCTTATTGGATTAATAAGTGGAACAATAATAGAAAGATTTTGATTATCTTACATTCTATTCTTAACATTCCTTGGAGGTATATTAGTATTATTTATTTATATTACAAGAATTGCATCAAATGAAATATTTCACCCAAAATCAATCATTATAATCTTTTCATTTGTTTTATGAATAATTATCATGATAATTATAATAATATTAGATAAAACAATATTTATAGACTTTTTTAAAAACACAGAAATTATAAATATTAATAATTTAATTAATTATCAAGAAATAACATATTCATTAGAAAAATTATATAATAACCCGACCTTTATTATTACAATAATAATAATAATTTATTTATTTTTAGCATTACTAGCAGTAGTAAAAATTACTAATATTAATCAAGGACCTATTCGTAAAATAAAATAACTACTAATGAATAAACCAATTCGATTAAAACATCCTTTATTTAAAATTATTAATAATTCTTTAATTGATTTACCTGCACCAACAAACATTTCATTTTGATGAAATTTTGGTTCATTACTTGGTTTATGTTTAGTAATTCAAATTGTAACTGGATTATTTTTAGCTATACATTATACATCAAATATTGAAATAGCATTTAGAAGAGTAGTTTTAGTACATATTTGTCGAGATGTTAATAATGGGTGAATTATTCGAACCATTCATGCTAATGGAGCATCAATATTCTTTATTTGTATTTATTTACATGTTGGACGAGGAATTTATTATGGATCATATATATACATACATACTTGAATAATTGGAACAATTATTTTATTTTTAGTTATAGCAACTGCATTTATAGGATATGTTTTACCATGAGGACAAATATCATTTTGAGGAGCAACAGTAATTACTAATTTATTATCAGCAATTCCTTACTTAGGTACAGATTTAGTTCAATGGGTATGAGGGGGTTTTGCTGTAGATAATGCTACATTAAACCGATTTTTTACCTTCCATTTTGTTTTACCATTTATTATTGCTGCTATAGCAGCAATCCATTTGTTTTTTCTTCACCAAACAGGATCAAATAATCCATTAGGACTTGATGGAAATATTGAAAAAATTCCATTCCACCCTTATTTTACATTTAAAGACTCAATTACATTCATTTTTATAACATCCTTATTAATTATATTATGTTTAATTAGCCCTTATTTATTAGGAGATCCAGATAATTTTGTACCAGCAAATCCTTTAGTTACACCAGTTCATATTCAGCCTGAATGATATTTTTTATTTGCTTATGCAATTTTACGATCAATCCCTAATAAATTAGGTGGAGTTATTGCATTATTTTTATCAATTAGAATTTTAATAATTCTTCCATTTTATAATAAAACCCCATTTCGAGGAATTCAATTTTACCCAATTAATCAAATTATATTTTGAATTATAGTAATTATTGTAATTTTATTAACATGAATTGGAAAACGACCTGTTGAAGAACCTTATATTATAACAGGACAAATTTTAACAGTTTTATACTTTACTTATTTTCTAATTAATGTTAACATTGCAAACATATGAGATAAATTAATTAATAAATAGTTAATTAGCTTAGGAAAAGCATATGTTTTGAAAACATAAAATTAGAAGTTTAACTCTTCTATTAACTTTTCTATTCTTAAAAAATTTCACTAAATAATAGAAATTAATAAAAATTTTAGACCAATAAAAAAAATAAAGAAATTTAAAGATAATGGTAAAAAGCTTTTTCAAGCTAAATATATCAGTTTATCATAACGAAAACGAGGTAAAGTCCCACGTACTCAAATAAAAGAAAAAGACATTAAAGCAAGCTTAATAAAAAATATAAAAGAATAAAAATCACCTCCTAAAAAAATTAAAGCCAAAACTATTCTTATAAAAATAATTCTTGTATATTCAGCCAAAAAAATTAAAGTAAAACCGCCAGCACCATATTCAATATTAAATCCAGATACTAATTCAGATTCACCTTCAGCAAAATCAAAAGGAGTACGATTAGTCTCAGCTAAACAAGAAGCAAAACATGATAAAAATAAAGGAAAAGAAATAATAACAAATCAACAATAAATCTGATAATTTATAAAATTAAATATGTTAAATCTTCCAATTAAAATAATTAAAGATATTAAAATTAAAGCTAATCTTACTTCATAAGAAATAGTTTGAGCAACAGAACGCATTGAACCTAATAAAGAATAATTAGAATTAGATGATCAACCAGCAATTATTACAGTATATACACCTAATCTAGTACAACATAAAAAAAATAAAAAACCATAAGAAAATGAACATATATAAGTTAAGTAAGGAAAAATAATTCAAATAATTAAAGAAATTATTAAATTAAATACAGGAGCAAAATAATATAATAAATAATTTGATAAAATAGGAATTGGCTGCTCCTTACAAACTAATTTTACAGCATCACTTAAAGGTTGAGGAATACCAGCAAAACCAACTTTATTAGGACCTTTTCGAATTTGAATATAACCAAGTACTTTTCGTTCCAATAAAGTTAAAAAAGCAACACTAATTAAAACACAAATTACTAACAAAAGAAAATTTAAAATAAACATAAATAAATCATACAATATCAATACTATTTGTAGAATAAATCTACATTAATGAATTCTAAATTCAACACATTAATCTGTCAAAATAGTAAATATTAATTTAAATCAATAAATAAAAAATATTTTAATTACATGGTCCTTTCGTACTAATGTAAATAATTAAAACTTAAGATAGAAACCGACCTGGCTCACGCCGGTCTGAACTCAGATCATGTAAGAATTTAAAGGTCGAACAGACCTAATCACTGGGCTCCTGCACCCAAAATTATTCTTAATCCAACATCGAGGTCGCAATCTGCTTTGTCAATATGAGCTCTCAAAAACAATTACGCTGTTATCCCTAAGGTAACTCAATCTTTTGATCATAAATTATGGATCATATTAAACATAAATCAATGATTTTAAAATGAAGAGTTTATTTATTCTTCATGTCACCCCAACAAAACATTATCTTTAAATATAAAAAGATTAACTAAAAATTATATAAAAATAAAATGTTAAGCTCTATAGGGTCTTCTCGTCTTAAAGAAAAATTTAAGCCTTTTAACTTAAAAGTTAAATTCTAGAATTTAATAAGAGACAGATGATTTCTCGTCAAGCCATTCATTCCAGCCCCTAATTAAGAGACTAATGATTATGCTACCTTTGCACGGTCAAAATACCGCGGCTCTTTAAAACTTCGTCAGTGAGCAGGCCAGACCTCAAAATATAATCAAGAGGACATGTTTTTGATAAACAGGCGGAAATCAATTTTGCCTAATTCCTTATAATAAATTAACAAGATAAAATATTATAAACAAACCAATATACTAATTCTATCATTATTACAATAATTAAAAAATTAAATTAATAATCTTAATATAAAACCTAAAATAATTATAAAATCAAAATAAAAAATAATGAACTAAAACGTAATCAAAAAGATAGCTGATTTAAAGCTTACTATTTAATAAAAATTAATAAAATTATAGATAACTCTAGAGCTTATCCCCTAAAGAATAAATAAGTTAATATTTTTACATATAAAAGTAAATAAAAACAAATAACTTTAAAAAATTAAATTTTTTCTTAAGAAACTAGATATCTTAGGAAACGATTAACATTTCATTTCTACAATTAACTCAAAAATAATTATGATACATTAACTATAAGTTAATTGTAAATCAACCTAAATCGAGACTAGTAAATAAACACTAAAAAATTAATAAACCCTGATATTAATAGTACAATAAATTAAATTTACTTTAATTAAATTTATAAATTATTTCATAAATCAATTACATTACTAATAAACTATAATTTAATTAATTAATTTTATAAAATATACTAAAACAAATCAATAATAAAATTTCTTTTATTAAAAAATAAAATAACAAAAAATAATTATAATAAAATAAATAATCAAGATATCCTGATTCGCACAGAACAATTTTCAGTGTAAATGAAATACTTTACTAATAAGTTATATCTTGTATTCTTTCTAGATACACTTTCCAGTACATCTACTATGTTACGACTTATCTCATCTAACTTAAACTTTACCTTACAGATTAATTGGTAAATATTAATAATGAGAGCGACGGGCGATGTGTACACACCTCAGAGCCAATATCAATTAAATTAAATATGTCAAATTACTATCAAATCCACCTTCATTAACAGCATTTCACTATCAAATCCGTTATAAACAAAAATTTATTGTAACCCATCTCCTCTTAATTATAAGCTGCACCTTGACCTGAAATATTTTATAATTATAAATTAAGAAAATTATAACTCTAAAAAGATTTTCTGATAACGGAGATATACAAACAAATAAATTAAGTAAAGTTAATCGTGTACTATCAATTACGGGATAGGTTCCTCTGAATGGAATGAGATACCGCCAAATTCTTTGGGTTTAAAGACCTTAACTATTAATACCCTGGTAAGTATAATTAACACTTAAAATAATAGGGTATCTAATCCTAGTTTATTATTTAAGTTTCACAGAATCATAACAAGAAACACAAAAAAATTTTAGATTTCACCATCAAAATTATAAATTTATCTCAAAATACAATTAACTGTATTAACCAATAATATTTACTTGTATCAATCGTATAACCGCGGCTGCTGGCACGAATTATGCCGATACTAAATCAATTGCTAAATCTAAAATCACTTAATTATTAAATCAAATTACTGCAAACAGAACATTTAGTTTAACAAAACTTACATATAACTCAAAGAAAAAGTAAATATTTAAGCAAGAATAAAACTTTCAAACTAAAAATGAAATTAAAACAAGAATCAAATGTTAAATAAAATTAAAATAAATTAAATTAAATTAAGAAAAAAGACTAAAATAAACACAAAATAGTGAAAAAAAATTAGAAGATTACCTCCCATAGACCAACAACAACTTCTATTATATATAATAAATATTAGGAATGGAACTATAAAAATTAAAAATGTGTAATCTACTATATGTATATTTAATCTTTTCTTTTTTTTTATATTTATAAAGAAAGATTAAATAATATAAATAGTAAACATGAAGAGAAGATCTATTATATAATAATAATAATAATAATGTAAAATAATCAATTACATAAATATAAATATGTTATTATATAATACTTTCTTTTGCCTTAAAAAATAGGTTCCTATAATTTTTGATAAATGTATAAATTAAAATAATAAAATAATAATAAATAAATAAAACTATAATGCTATATTGTATTAGATTTAATATATTAAAATAAATTATTTATATTAAACTCGGGAAAATCTAGAACATTTTTTTCATTTTTTATTACAAAAAAGGTATAAAATTGAAGCAATTAAACAAATATCCTACATTAACTTAAACATAAAAAAAACTTTCAATTTATATATAAAATACAAGAAATGCAAAAAAA